GTAATAATTCAATTATATAGAACCTTGAAATAAAGAGATAACTTTGAGATTTAGATAAAGGAGGATTGGCGGGTGAAAATAGCAGTTTACGGGAAAGGCGGAATTGGTAAATCAACGACTAGTTGTAATATCTCAGTCGCCCTAGCGAGACGTGGTCAAAAAGTGTTACAGATTGGGTGTGATCCCAAACACGATAGTACTTTTACTCTTACAGGATTTCTAATACCTACAATTATAGATACTTTACAATCCAAGGATTATCATTATGAGGATATTTGGCCCGAAGATGTAATTCACAAGGGTTATGGAGGGGTGGATTGTGTGGAAGCAGGGGGTCCACCCGCAGGAGCCGGATGTGGAGGATATGTGGTGGGAGAAACTGTGAAGCTGTTAAAAGAATTAAATGCATTTTACGAATATGATATTATATTATTCGATGTATTAGGCGACGTGGTTTGTGGAGGTTTTGCCGCTCCATTGAACTATGCAGATTATTGTGTAATAATTACGGATAATGGATTCGATGCATTATTTGCAGCTAATCGTATTACTGCCTCTATAAGGGAAAAAGCTCGTACACATCCACTCCGATTAGCAGGCTTGGTTGGAAATCGTACATCTAAAAGAGATCTTATCCATAAATATGTGGAAGCCTGTCCAATGCCCGTAATAGAAGTATTACCTATTATTGAAGATATCCGAGTTTCCAGAGTCAAGGGTAAAACCTTATTTGAAATGGTTGGATCTGAACCATCCCTTAACTATGTGTGTAAATATTATCTAGACATAGCAGATCAAATATTATCCCAACCAGAAGGTATTGTTCCAAAAGAGATTCCAGATCGGGAATTATTCAGTTTACTCTCTGATCTTTATCTAAATCCCATTGGTGGTGGGGGGCAGAAAAAAAAGAATCAGGAAAATTTACTTGGGTTTACAAGGATTTAGAATCAACAATTTATTCACAATTCGTTGTAAATTCGATCCTTTCTTTTCATTCTTCTTTTTATTCATTATTTCTTTTCCTTATTTATCCTCAACCATTTATTCTTTTCCTCCCTATTATGTCGGCCAAAATTGATGAAACTATAACTTTTGAATGTGAAACGGGTAATTATCATACTTTTTGTCCTATTAGCTGTGTATCTTGGTTGTATCAAAAGATTGAAGACAGTTTCTTTTTGGTAGTGGGCACAAAAACATGTGGTTATTTTCTGCAAAATGCACTTGGAGTTATGATTTTTGCAGAACCCCGCTATGCAATGGCAGAATTAGAAGAAGGAGATATCTCGGCCCATTTGAACGATTATGAGGAATTGAAAACGCTTTGTATTCGGATAAGAAAAGATAGAGACCCCAGCGTCATCATATGGATAGGCACTTGTACTACAGAAATAATAAAAATGGATTTAGAAGGTATGGCACCCAAATTGGAATATGAAATTGGAGTACCAATTCTAGTGGCAAGAGCAAATGGACTGGATTATGCTTTTACTCAGGGGGAAGATACTGTGTTAGCTGTAATGGCACATCGTTGTCCAGAACAAGAATTCCCCATTGGTGAATCAAAAGAAACTATAACAAAAACAAATTTATTCCCTTTTCCTCTTCTGAAGGAAAAGAAATTAGTGGAGTATGCAAATCATCCTCCCTTAGTTATTTTTGGGTCTTTACCCTCGAATTTGGTCTCTCAACTTGATACAGAATTAAGACGCCAATTCATCAAGGTATCGGGTTGGTTGCCCGCTCAGAGATATGCCGATCTTCCATCACTGGGTGATGGAGTTTATGTTTGTGGCGTTAACCCATTTCTGGGTCGTACAGCAACAACTTTGATAAGACGAAAAAAATGTGAATTAATCGTAGCTCCTTTTCCTATTGGTCCGGACGGAACGCGCGCTTGGATTGAAAAGATTTGTCCTGTATTTGGTATGGAGACCCAGAGTCTGGAGGAAAGAGAGGAACGGGTATGGGAGAGTTTAAAGGATTATCTTTATTTGGTACGCGGGAAATCTGTCTTTTTCATGGGAGATAATCTGCTAGAAATATCTCTAGCAAGATTCTTAATCAGATGTGGCATGATCGTTTATGAAATTGGTATTCCATATATGGATAAACGGTATCAAGCTGCTGAATTAGCACTTTTACAAGATACATGTATAAGAATGTGTATACCAATACCACGAATTGTGGAGAAACCAGACAATTCGAATCAGATACGACGTATGCGCGAGCTACAACCCGACTTAGCCATCACCGGAATGGCTCATGCTAACCCGTTAGGGGCGAGAGGAATTGGTACTAAATGGTCAGTTGAATTTACTTTTGCCCAGATTCATGGATTTGCCAATGCGAGAGATGTACTTGAATTGGTTACCCGCCCTCTACGACGTAATGAAAATTTAGATAACTTGGATCGAACCACCCTGGTCAGAAAGAACAACGAGTTCTATACCAGTACTTCTACTCCTAGATAAGATAACAGGGAATATATGTATTAATAGCATATGCATATATCCAGATGTTATGTTATAATATCTATTCTAAATTGATTTCCTATATGTTAGATATTGGAATCTATTCTGTTAAATCGAATTTATGGATGTATAAAATGATAACTATTCCTATCTGTATCTCCCATATATATATGGGGGATACCAGATCTATTTATTCTATTCCTGTTTCTCATTCTTTTATTTCGATCAAAAAGGAGTTTCAATATGATAAGAGTACTTGATCTACTATGGGATCCATTATCATCATGGGTAGAAGTCTCAGGTCCGATCATTTTATTTGGGCTATATTATGGATTTATAACTACATTGCCTTTTGGTCCCTCTAAAATATATTCCATGAGATCTTTCTTTTTGGGAGAAACTCTCTATGGTATAATAGCTATAAGTGGTTCTATTATGGGACAATTAATAGTCTTTGTGTCCATGTACTATTCGCCCATCTATGCAGCGTTGTGGAAACCTCACGCAATAACTTTATTAGTGGTACCATACATGTTCTTTCGTTTTTATCAAATTAAGAAAGAACCTTCAAGTTCTGAATCTCTGCACCCCATAAATTCGATCAACAATCCAAAAATTCTAAGTATATTTATGGGTGGTCTAATTCTTCAATTGTTTAATCCCATTCTTTTAGCAAATCCCGTATTAACAAGACTGGTTAACCTCTTTCTTTTTCGTTACAGCGATAATATCTCATTTATTATAAGTAGTTTTTGCGGTTGGTTGGGTGGTCATATTCTATTCATAATTTTTACAAAATCGGTATCTTTACGTATAGAACGTAATTCACCTATCGATTATACTATATTAAGACGTTATATCCATCGAACCTTTAGTCTACTTCTTTTTTATTATTGTTTCTTCTGTTTAGGTAGAGCCCCATCACCGTTCCTTATAAGCAATAATGATTACATCGGTGACAAAAATGATCGCTCTGCGGCTAAAGATGATCACTCTGTGGCTAAAGATGATCACTCTGTGGATGCGGCTAGAGATGACCGCTCTGTGGCTAAAGATGATCACTCTGTGGCTGCGGTTAGAGATGACCGCTCTGTGGCTAAAGATGATTACTCTGTGGCTGCGGTTAGAGATGACCGCTCTGTGGCTATAGATCCGAAAAAACTGAAAGGACTTCTGAAAGAAGAACAATTATCATGGTTCAAGCAACCATGGCCCATTATGTTCTTTAATCATAATAGAGCTTATCGGCCGATACGATATATCGGGAATAGCCCTACTCAACTAGGTCCTGTGAGGACCGAAGTATCTCAATATTTTTTTGGCACATATTTGAGTGATGGAAAACAAAGAATCTCTTTTACGTTTTTACCTAGTGTATCGGTCCTTGGGGAAAAGCTCGGGAAATATAGAGATCTTTTAGATACTTCTTGCTCATCTGAGGATCCTTATCATAGGTGGATCCATACCATGAAAAGAAGAAGAGATTATTTAGGGAATGAATTTTCGGATCGAGTGAAAGCTTTAAGCAATGGATCTCCTGCTGAAAATGTTATGGAAAGGAGAGTTCAATTCTCCAATTCTCAGGGAGATTCTTTTACTGAAATGTATGATCCATTCCTTAATGGGGCATTCCGTGGAACAATAAACCAATTCGAGTTCCCCCAAATGCTGAACGATTCGATTATTTCAAATCTTTCGGATTTGACAGAGGTATCTATGAAAGACTGTAAAGAGGGATTCCAAAATGATCAATTTGGGTATGGGTACCATATCTCTCATCATTGGCAGGAATTGGAACACGAAAGCTTTCGACTACCCTGGGAACTCTTACCTACAGATACTGGTCGTTCGCTCATTCCGATCACTAAATCATCGGAAATAGTCAAAGTGGAACCTATTTCGAAACGGCTTTATCTATTAACAGAACGAATAATTTCAAATCAAGCAAGGAAGATCTTTGAAGAGTATTTGTCGAATATAGATTCTTCAAATATAGATTTTTATTTTGGTAACCTGATCTATCCAAAAGATTTGTTGGAAATGCCTTCTGATCAGATTCAAGAGATCTATGCAAAAGATGATGATTTGTTCATCAATTTCCTGCGGTTGGAAATAGCCCTTCGAGTAGCCTATATAGATATCGTACCGGAAATAGCTTCATGTAATGAACGGATCTACACAAACTATTTGGTTAATATTTACAGCCAAATCGACGGTAGAAACGTTGCACCCACAGGTACCGTAAAATGGGAATTTATTCTCGATCTTGTTACTACGGAACAGAAGGTTACTTCTGAACAGATTTTCCTTTTCGAGTCTTTGGCGCAACATGAGTGGACAATACTACGAAATTTTCGTGGGAATGTATCTACGGATGATTCAACGCAAACGAAAGATTTTATTACCCTTTACAACGAAATACTATTGAATGAACTTCTCCAAATTATAGAGATTCCGAAACATGTGCCTCGATTTTCATCTGGTTTGATGATAGGTGAATATGATGATGGTTCCACAACTGAACCCACAGAGAATAGGATTCGTCCAAGAAAGGTAAGAAGTACACTGACTTTTTCTCTTGGGGAAAGACAAATAGTTATGAAACGTTATTTTGAAGAGACAGATTATCGTCGGAATTTAATCAGAGGATCCATACGTGCTCAAAGACGTAAAATTATGATATGGAAGAGGATGCAACCGAATGCACATTCCTTTTTCTTTTTGGTAAGAATGGAAATACCCGCTTATCCTAAAGATTATTACGACATGTCAAATTCTGATAGAGTGAATGAACAAACCCAGAAGAAGAAAATCCATAGATACGAAGAATCGAAGCCGATCATCCCCTCCTACAATCCGGCACTCGTTGAGTCCTTATGTACACTGTGGTCGGAATTGAACCATTTAAGAGGTTTATTATTAGTGGCTCAATCAATTTTGAGAAAACGTATAATATTACCATCACTTATAATAGCCAAGAATATCGGTCGTATATTACTATTTCAAGTCCCCGAATTTTCCAAAGATTGGGAAGAAATGAGGAGAGAAGTGCATGTAAAATGCGCTCCTGATGGAGCCGAATTTTCCGAAACAGAATTCCCAGACAATTGGAAACAAAATGGTATGCAGATAAAGCTTCTATTTCCTTTTCGTTTGAAGCCTTGGCATAGATCCAAACTCCGATTCGAAAACAAATTGCGTTGGAGTTATTTAACAACTCTTGGATTGGAAACTGACGTACCTTATGGTGATCCAATCCCAAATTTAGGACCTTTTTCCGAATTTTTTCAACCTATCTTCACAAAATTTATCTTCAAAAAATTGAAAAGAGGATTGAGGAGAGGATGGATCATCTTCAAAAAAGTGAAAAGAGGATTGAGGAGAGAATTTATTCTCTTCCAAAAATTGAAGAGAAAATTAATGGGATCTACAGGAATAAGACGCGTTCCACAAGTTAGATATATAGACAAGAGTGAACTGAATGACCGGATACAAAATCAATTACCGAGTGAGGCTACCCCTATGAGTAGTGCAAATGATTCACCAGAAGTTAATGATCAATTTGGATATGAAACCCGAACAATTAATGTTAAAGATAATGATCAATTTGGATATGAAACCCGAACAATTAATGTTAAAGATCCAGATGATCGGACGACCACAATGAAGGAGCGGATCGAATCTATCGCGATCATAAATAGCCCTCCTATAACTGGAATGTCTCTGGTGGATTCAGAGATTAATACCGGATCGAAGGGGAGTTTTAACATATTGGGATCAACATTAAAAAAACGATTGGTTCAGATTCGGCGAATACCTGGTCGATTTCGAAATAAAAGTGTCCAATTAATCCGAAAAAGGTTCTATTCTATGAAATTAATGAAACTTTTTCTCAAAAGAATGGACCAAGATCTTTTACCAAGTGTTATTCATTTCATCGGGTTAAATATCAAATTTTGGATTCGATCCGCTTGGATCCGATCCACGGGGAATATAGCAACAATTTACGGACGAATATTCATTCTCAATAATGATATTTCAAGAATAAATAGAGGTCAAATTACCAACTACTATTTGATCAACGAAAAAATACAAGATTTTGAAATTCGTCCTGATCAAAACATGTTCTCAATGTCCCAAGCATATGTATTTCACAAAATATGGCAGATAAGGGCAATGAACAGGTCCTATTCAAAGTATTTATTACAATCTCGAGCCCAAACATCATATCCCTTGATCAAGAAGAAGATCAAAGAATTATTAGATATACAAAGAATATTGGATCACGAGAAACCACAAGATCTGAAGGAGAATGACTGGAAACAATGGTTGAGATGTTTTGACCAATACAATTTATCCCCACAGATATGGTCTAGGATAAACCCACAGAAATGGAGAAATATAGTAAGTAAGCAATGTACGTGCTATGAAGAACGATTCATTCCCTATGAACAACAAAAAGATTCTATATTTGCAGCTGTGATGGAACCTTCTTTGGGATTACTTCGGAAAATAAACAAACGTTACAGATACGATCTTTTATCATATAGTTATCTCAATTCGACAAAAGATTTGGATATTCTCAATTCGGCATCGGATATTCTCAATTCGGCATCGGATATTCTCAATTCGGCATCGGATATTCTCAATTTGCCGAAAGATTTGGATATTATCAATTCGCCAAAAGATTCGGATATTCTCAATTCGGCATCGGATATTATAAATTCGGCATCGGATATTCTCAATTCGCCCAAAGATTCGGATATTCTCAATTCGGCATCAGATATTATCAATTCGCCCAAAGATTCGGATATTATCAATTCGGCATCAGATATTATCAATTCGCTAAAAGATTCGGATATTATCAATTCGCCAAAAGATTCGGATATTATCAATTCGCCAAAAGATTCGGATATTCTCAATTCGGCATCGGATATTATCAATTCGCCAAAAGATTCGGATATTATCAATTCGCCAAAAGATTCGGATATTAACGGACCGCCAGTACAACCTGATATACCAGATGATCAAGATATTATCGATCGTGAAGGAATTCCCAGGGAAAAGTGTATTCGTGATATTATCGAGGAGGATTGGAAGGGTACCGATTTCAATCTCGTGAATGGTCCTCGTTCTACTATTGATATTTACGATGCTATTGATATTTACGATGCTATACGTTCTTGTACTTACGATCATACAACAATGATTGACAGGCAGAAGACTGATCTTAAGACTGATCTTAAAACTGATCTTAAGACTGATCTTAAGACTGATCTTAAGACTGATCTTAAGACTGATCTTAAGACTGATCTTAAGACTGATCTTAAGACTGATCTTACGACTGATCTTAAGACTGATCTTATTACGAATCAGCAGGGGATTGATGAGACGCAAAGAGACAATGTTGGCATTATGGATTCTCCGGAAATCGAGAAGAGAGGATCCGGATTAGATTTAAAATTATGGTTATTCCCGGAACTTTTGGGAATCAAGAATATATATTACACTAAATCGAAGTCCGTACCAGGAAAATCGTTTTTACGAGACGAACGAGACCGGAAAAAGATAGAGGAAGAAGAAACAGATGTTCTAAAACAAGGAATAGGTCTTAGATCAGATGTTCAGAACAAAAAAGGAACAGAGCATAATCGGAACGATGAATATGGTAAAGTAGAAGAGAAACAAACTGGTAAAGTAGAAGAGAAACAAACTGGTAAAGTAGAAGATCAACAAACTGGTGAAGTAGAAGATCAACAAACTGATGAAAAGAAAAAAACTGGTAAGCCTCAAGTTTTTGTTCAATACAAAGCGGTAGAAGATATAGGAGAAGAAAGTATATCCAAGCTGTCGGAGATTTGCAGGGTTATGTCCGGAATTAAGGATCCGGAACAATATATTTGGACCAATATCCAAGAGGGAAATGTTAACCTAAAACTACTGTTTCTTATTCTTCAGAATCAGAAGGACAATAAAAATGAAATATCGGAAGAGAATATTCCTCAGGGGGATGTTCCGAGAAAGGTAAGCAATGGAAATGACATATTGGAAGAGAATCTTCTTCAAGAGGATGTTCCGAAAAAGGTAAGCAATGAAAATGAAATATCGGAAGAGAATCTTCTTCAAGAGGATGTTCCGAAAAAGGTAAGTAATGAAAATGAAATATCGGAAGAGAATCTTCTTCAAGAGGATGTTCCGAGAAAGGTAAGCAATGGAAATGAAATATCGGAAGAGAATATTCCTCAGGGGGATGTTCCGAGAAAGGTAAGCAATGGAAATGAAATATCGGAAGAGAATATTCCTCAGGGGGATGTTCCGAAAAAGGTAAGCAATGGAAATGAAATATCGGAAGAGAATATTCCTCAGGGGGATGTTCCGAAAAAGGTAAGCAATAGAAATGAAACATCGGTAAATAAAAAAATATTGGTCCCCGAACCATATCGTTTATCAAGCATACCGGATGACGAATTCCTGATGTATAAAATCGTCAGTATTTCATTGAAGTTTCCAAATAGAGCCCGGGAGTGGATAGATGGAAATCTTTATGATGGATCTGCGCAATGCGGTAAAATTCTGGGGGATAGAAAAAACATTTTTAGTTCCCTCAATTTAGAAGATATTTTGCTTCCAAAACGTCGTAGAGAATTTCGAATCCTGAATCGGTTTGATCCGGAGAATGATCATGTAGGATTTTCCAATGGAAAAGACATACAAAATGACGAAGAACTCATGGGAAGAGACCAACATCTTAGCGTAGATACAACACAAATAATTAAACGTTTTCTTTGGCCTAGTTATCGATTAGAGGATCTTATTTGCATGAATAGATATTGGTTCAATACAAATGATGGGAGTCGATCTGCGATGTTGAGAATACGTATGTATCCCCAAACTTTCAATTGATAGATTTTTTGCTTCAATTCCGTTTTCGTCGAAAAAAAAAAAAAAGAATTGATTCAATAGAGTTTCAGGATATGGCCAAAATTGAACCAATCTGTTCGTTCCATTTCATCAATGTGAAAAGATTCTACATATCGTATCGTATTTTGCCATAGGTCCAAAACTAGATGTTCCTCCAAGAAGATAGAAAGAATCCGACCAATTTTTCTTAAATAGAAATGGTCGGAACGAATCAGAATTATTATATGGACCATGAAAACGAAAGAATGGATCTAATTCTTTTTTCTGACTCGGGAAAAAAATTCCATTCAGCTCCGGGAAAATTTGTTTTTTTATGATTAAGAATTTGTCCATTAGTTCGTCTCTTATTCCCAATAAACAGAGAGGATCTGTTGAATCTCAGGTATTTTATTTAACCAATCGGGTCCTAAGACTTACCCAGCATCTGCAATTACACGGAAGAGACTATTCATCCCAAAGGGGTTTGTGGAAAATTTTGAGCAAACGTAAGCAACTTCTGGTTTATCTCTACAAGAGGGATAAACTTCGTTACGATGAATTAATTGGTAAATTGGGTATTCGTGGGCTAAAAACCCGTTAATTTTTAAGTTTTCAATTCCAATCCAATTTTTAGAGATCCCGGATCCTGATTAGTCGTTCTTTTGTTATCATTTATAAAACGAACCGGAGAGGGGTGACATATAACCATGCTTGCTGAAAGACCCCCTGATGGTAAGTATGGATCCTCATTATCCATCGATGGTGTTCTTCGACTTATTGCTAGATGGTAAAGATGTTATCGACTGTGAACCTCTATCAGATTATTTACATAGGGGGGGAGGGATAAAATTGTTTAGAACCGAACAATAGTCCAATATCTCCCCTATGTAACGCAATGGGATTATTTAGTTACTATGTTCACAGAGGCAATAACGGTAAATGCGCCGAAAAGATCGATCGGGAAATATGTATCCCGAAGGGATAGCTATAGCAGAGTGATTATGCTAGAGTTGGGTCGTATAGCTTTTCATGGCGGATATCGGTACGCAAACTCTCTCTTCCTATATTTTTCACAAACTCCCTTCTCTTCTATTTTTGGAGAGAGGGATCAGAATATCTATTCAATATGACCAGAATCTATCGAAATCTCTATAGTATTACGATTGATCAAAAACATTATTGATACATATAAAACTCATTATTCAAATTACCTGTCATGATTGGACCATATTCGGGGTGATTTGGAGGGATCGAAATGATACAAATATCTTTGTCCCATTGACAAAAATACAGAACCTTAACATATTGGTTCCAAATATAATGGATAGGATTCGTTTTATATTCATAATATCCCGTTATTAGCCATCTTTATTGGGCATATATTAGAAGATTTGGCTATATATGATCTTATTCAATTTAAAACTTTTTACTAACTAATGGAGATCCAATGGCACATTCGGTCAAAATTTATGATACATGTATTGGTTGTACCCAATGCGTACGAGCTTGTCCCACAGATGTATTGGAAATGATACCTTGGGAAGGATGTAAGGCTAAGCAAATTGCTTCTGCTCCAAGAACAGAAGACTGCGTAGGTTGTAAGCGGTGCGAATCCGCTTGTCCAACAGATTTCTTGAGTGTACGTGTTTATTTATGGCATGAGACAACTCGTAGTATGGGTCTAGCTTACTGATCAATATGCACAATAAAAATGGTTAAATCCATCTCATATTTTTTCATTCTTTTTTTTATCCACTGATAAAAACCCATACTCGAATCCAAGATTTCGAGTATGGGTTTTTATAGAGAGAGATGGAAAGTATCTTCTATTTCTATAATGAGCGAATTACCTTGGCTCGGTCAACAATATTTGTTAGTTCGCCCATATCTGCAGGTTTGGTAATATCATTATTTCCCCATCCATAAAGGGAGGGAATGAGCTGATCCGATGGTATACTCTAGGTATTTTTTTACTAGAACTCTTCCTCATTACCTATACATTCCGTCCGTTACCATTTCCAATTCAATAATTCATTGATCCGATTGAAAGAAGAAAGAGTCTAACTGGATAGATCTTATTTATTTTCATTGGAGATTGGGAATTGACGGACTTTCCATTGGACCTATTTGACGGGATTTGTTACCACTTTGGCCATTTCAGTTGCTTGGCCAGTTACTCAAAATCTTCGATCGTTGCATTTTATGCAATAAAATCACCAATTTTTCCCTTACATACCTGGTTACCTAATACTCATGGGTAAGCACATTATAGTACATGTATGCTTCAGTAGCCGTTCCATTTCAAATGGGAGGATATGGGTTAATCCAAACATAGAATTGCTACCTCATGCTCATTTTATATTGATTTTCGCATAGGAGCGGTTCAAATCGTCTATGCAGCTCCAACTTCTCTGGGTCAACGGAATTGGAAAAGGAGGATAGTCTTCAGTATCCCATATGGGTTTTGTAATTATTGGTTCCATGGTAGATACAGGTCTTAATGGATCCATTTGAAAATGATCTTTCATGGATCAATTGGTGCGGCACTTTCATTCTTAGCGGGAACAAGTGACGATAGGATACGTACTCTTCTTCTTAATGAAATAAATGGTAGGGCTATGCTAATACCTAAAAGACTATGTCCAGTAGTTTTTAAATGTCTTCTTTTGCATTGCCGGAAATCCGTGGTTTTGTGGCAGAATCTATTAGATTTTCTTCCCGAGAAAAATGACTGGATAAATATTATTCGACCTTCCAAATTGAATCATTGTTACTGCAATAGCGGCAATTGGAACGATATTAACTCCCATCCACTTGTTGTCTATGTTACGTCGAATATTCTATATAAGTTTAGAATGTGACGAACCCTCATATAACGGATTCTGGACCAAGAGAGATTTGAATCCTGATCTGTCTCTTTCTACCCATAATAGGTATTGGTGCTTATCCCGATCCAGTTCTCTTTATATTGGATGATGGGGTAGAAGTTAGTTAATCTCGATCCTTCCATCCATGAAATGAATGGCAAAAAATTATTTTTGTACTTTCCGAATGGATTGTTAGCTATATAATAGAATTAATGGATCCAACTTTTTTCTCTTTTGAAAGATTAATGGAATGGAGCGAATCAACAATGAAATTCTTTATCTTTTATTTTGATCTAATATAGTTCAAGTTATTTCAAGTAGTGATTCCATAATTCTATAATAAATCTTTGAAATAACTTGGACCAGTTATTGATGTCACTTATTTTCAATTACATAAAGGAACTGGATCGAATCTATCCTTCCTTTTCCCTCCCGGAATTCGGTCCATTTATGGTTCCAACCATCCATAGCTGTGTAACCCTATTCCTAATAGATTGACCCCCAAATAACGGATCCAAACTATAGAAAATCCTAAAGAAGCCACAATTGCCGGTTCCTCACCCTGCCAACCCTTATTCATTCTAGTATGCAGATAGATTGCGAATATGGTCCAAGTAATTAATGCCCAAGTCTCTTTTGGATCCCAGCTCCAATAAGATCCCCATGCTTCATTGGCCCATATTGCTCCAGAAAGAGTACCTATGGTTGAAAGAGAAAAACCGAGACCAATCGCACGATAACTCCAATTATCTAATTGTTTAATCAATTGACATTTACGATAATTCGTTGATGAAAAAGAAAAAGTGTATTGCAAATCACTTTTTTGTTTTTCATGTGAATAAAAATTTTCATTGGTAAGAATGGATCGGGAAAATAAATTGTCCATCGCACCAAGAAGAACCTGTCTATTTACTCCGGACATAATTACTAGAAGAGCTATTGATGCTAGGGATCCACATAAAAGGGTTGCATAGCTGAACAATATCATACTTACATGCATCATTGACCAATGAGATTGTAGCGCGGGTACTAACATTCCGGATCGTTGCATTTCCTCCGGAAGACCTAAAGTAGCAAAACCATGAGTTAACATAGCACTTGGCGCCGTGATTGCACCTAACCACCGATCATCTCGGCTCCGTACTTCTAGAACTATATGGAGCACGGATGAACTCCAGGAAAGGAACATGAATGATTCATACAAATTACTCAACGGTAAATGTCCCGAATAGAGCCAACGAGTAATTAATAATCCCGTTGTACAAAGAAAAGTAACTATCATGCCCTTTCCTCCCGAACTACTTAGTCCTTCAATTCGATAAACTAAGGTTCCCCAATAAATGAGAGTGACAACCAAAATAAGAGAAAAAGAGATGTGAGCCAATATATGTTCTAAAGTTATGAATATCATAATAAACCCATTTATTCATTTTATTCCCAAATGAGATCTATGATGGAAAGATAGGATTGATCTATCACAATGGAAATAGATTGAACAGATATTGCTACATAGGAAGAATTGATTGATGAGATCTTCTTGGAAAAATGCCGCCACTCGGATTTGAACCGAGATGCTCTCGCACTGCTTCCTAAGAGCAGCGTGTCTACCAATTTCACCATGGCGGCTTCGTAGGGACCATACTAGCTTATTTACACCAGATCGTCAATGTTATGAACGTGTCTAGCAGAGGGAGTAATCTGTGAATATAACATATGTCCAAATAAAATATAAGTTGGGGCATTGACATTTGAATCAATTTTATGTTGGTTGATGGTTATAACGGAGCATGGCGCAGCTTGGTAGCGTGCCATCTTGGGGTGATGGAGGTCGTGGGTTCAGATCCCGCTGCTCCGAAAGAGAATGAGGAAATAGTAACATGCGTTATCGGACAAAGAATATCTTTCAATTTTGGTTCACGATGGTCGGAGCAGCTAGATTCCAAACAATAAAGAGAGATACATGGCTCAGCACTTTTCAATCTTTTTGATTGGATGGTTTGATTATATACATATCTAGAACGAAACTATGTTTCTGATCCATGATTTCCCGTGTTATTTTTCTCCAATATCCTGTTGGACTTTTCAATTTTAGGGGAGACATCCAAATATATTGATAGCTCACAATAATATTACATACGGGCTAATATGACTATATACAGGCTGCTAATTAATTGATCCTATTTTAGTTACTGAGATGTAGAAAGGGGTTTCATTAATAGGATAAAAAGTTACACTAGATTACGCACCTATATTTATTTTGGTCAGCTCTTTTTATGTATCTCTGCTACAATAGTTTGGGCATTACGCATTATAAATGGTAGAGATACGAATAACGATGATGACTTTGAGTTCTCCTAAAGGATTGAGCACTCTTTTCCATCCAACCATAAAGGAGGGAAAGAATGGGTTCAGACCCAATAAGGGGATGAATCATTGGGAGGAGCAGAAGCAGAAGAAGGATGAATCGAGATATCTGAAACTACAAATTAGTAATTATTCACCATAGAGCAATAACCTGCATCTATTACGAAATGCACGAGCGATTCCATCATAAAATAATATCATCCCCATGCATGATTCCGTAGGTTCTGTACCATTATTTATAAAAAATGAAATCGTTTCGATTCTAGTTTCGGATCGAAATGGATGGATTGGGATGTTGATAAGGTTTAGCTACCGGAAATATAGCATAATGGTAATGCTGAAGTTCATTCGGGATCCTTACAAAAAATGATGAACTCTAATCCTTTTCCAGTGGGAAGGAAGGCGGAATGAATAGAGGAATGGTTTCTAAATTCCCCATTTCTCCAGATTGGCTGAAGGGAAGTACTGTAATGGAACTAATTAATGACCGTGTCCCTTTCGTACAACCACCCTTGGAGTACCCGAATAAAATGATTTATTTCGCATCACCATTCTCCAGGGTCCTGAAGGGTGGTGTCGTATATTCGCTCGTGTTGTGCTATGGATCATCCAAATCAATTGATTTCAATTTTGATTCGGATGATCCAGAGGAATCATCATTGGCTATGCAATAAAAACTTTTTGAATGACCGGTGGAGATAGACTTAGCTAAAGAAAAAGCTTTTATTGCGGCCCGATATGCTTTTCCCTTCCAAACATTTTTACGAATTTTTTTCTTGGATCTAGAAGTACGCTTTTTTGGAACTGCCATAAGGAACAATGGGTTTAATTCATATATTGTGATGTGAAAGACATCTTATGTATTTCATTTATTCATTTCTCTCGTAGAGAACTCCGCATATTCTTTATCGGAGTCTGCTGCAAATTGAATCAATCCATTCTCTCGACGAACACGTAAAATAAATAATAATGGAATCTACCAATTCAATTTAAAGGTCAATTTCCATGATATATTCTCATCCATTTTATAGAATATATTTATATAACGATCGATATCGAGGGAATATCTTTTTCATCCTTCTTCGAATGAGTTTCACTCGGTCCTTGATTCTCCGCGATCATCTCATCCTTCTTGTTAATGTTCCTGTCATATCCTGAATTGAAACTAATGGGATTGGAATGCTTTATGGATCGATTGTAAGATCTTTTCAATTGGAAAGACAGGAAAAGATGCGGAAATATAAACCAATTTTTGTTTAAAGGTTTTAAATATTCTTCCGATGTTTCATTTCCGAGTTCCATAAAGTTTATATGTATAGGAAATAGTTTCATCAAACAGAAATTTTTTCTCTCGATCATACTACTTTTATGATTGACGTGATATATGAGGACCGAGAATGTAAGTACTACTACACCTTTTATCAAAAAATATGGATTTCTTTTACGTAGATCGCGTAAAAGCAACGTACTAAGAATTCTAAGGTCAAAGAGCTTTATAAGGCGCTTCCGATGCGAAAGGATTTGAATTAAAAATTCATCAAATTGGATTCGGTCTATGGATTGCATAGAAATTTATAACTTTGTATCTCTTCCCATTTTATTAGCCAGGATCTTCTTTTTTTCATTTATTTTTTACCCCAATTACAGGGAGAATGAATCTAATTCAATACCATGAAAAAGAAAGAGTTCGTGTAAATGAAACGAGCGAGCCTCTGGAGTGAAGAGAGCTATAATATTCAAAACATAAATTTGTTTGATGGAAGGGCTCACATACATTCAGAATTGTTTTTAGGCATAACTTGAACTTGTATTCATTCGCTTCATATCGGCCCGGAGCTCACTTCCAGTATAGCCATCCATACCCTATCATGTAAATACCACGGGCCTCCTACGATACGAAGAGTCATAAAATAAAAAAAAAAATAGATAGAAGGGCTCACATTAGGTTTAGGGATAATCAGGCTCGAACTGATGACTTCCACCACGTCAAGGTGATACTCTACCGCTGAGTTATATCCCTCCCCTACCCTCATCTGGAAAGAGAACTGACTTATGAATAATAACTTACCAAAGGGTCGATAGACTCAACACCACTATCCCACTATTTTATCTCGAACAACTTGAAGCCAGACCTTCCTTCTTTTCACACTACTACGAAAAGAAAGAATGAGAAAGAAAAGACTAGATACTTTTCTGAGTCAATTCTATCGAAAATAGTATTTCCTACTGATTCGAATCATAACATATGGTCCCGTAAAATCGGTAATATTTTACCTATCTCGATCAAGAAAGTTTTACATTAACATGAAAAATATGTTGTTCAGCATGTTTGATCCGATCTAGCACTAGTGCGTGCGAAAAGGACTTAATATTGTTTGGAAAAACAAGGAGAACAGGATCGAGTAAAGATTATACGGGGATGATACGGATCAAATTGTTCTTCTTGCACCAAGGATATTACCGTTTCCGAAAAATAAGATCTACTTTTATATCTTTTATATCTCTTTCCATTCAAAAGTTTCGATGTTTTTCCACTTCGAGACCCCAAAAATGAACAAATTCCTTTTCTCAGGAACACGTACGGGATCCATCATTACAGAACAGAAAAGAGAAGACCCTATGCTATGCAACCGTTAACTACTTAATATAAATACATTTACATCCTACCGGAACATAATTTGTAACTAGCATCGCTATCCTCTTGCCTAGCGGGTAAATATTGACTTCCCTAGATGGAAATACTTCTGAATCTGGATCGATGTGAGAGTACAACTACATTTCCAAAATGCATGTTGTCTCTTCGGAACAGATTGACCCCTTCGCTCTCTCGTGGTACAATCCTCTTCCCGCTGAGCCCTTACTTTTTTTTCCACCGATCCACAGAAACAAGATATAGGACTGATGCCAGCAGTTCATCATAGGAGAAAAGACTCACCGAGCGAGATCATTGACTAATCAGATAAAAAGGAACTTCCTTTTCCGTATACTTTCTCTGGCCATATCGATTGCTATTTGCGGGCCTTACACAGTCGATCATATCTCATATAGATATGGATATATATCTCTTCAACATAGGTCATCGAAATGATCTTGGACAACCCCAACCAAAGCACGAAAGCCAAGATCTTTCATTAAATTGATTCCTGTTCGAATTCGAACAGTGTATAACCACATGGATAAGCTCACATTAACCCGTCAATTTCGAATCCAATTTGTGATTTGGAGGAATGATATATCGAGATATCAAGAAGGAATTAGCATGTAATAATGTCGATTCATACAAAAGAGTATTTTTTCAGACGCTATACTTATAGGATGGGAATAGAGAAGGAATAAGAAATCCCGAAGATTTTGCATAATCTTAAAAAAAAAATAAAAAAAGATGATTCATTAGTGTTTGGTTAGAACACGAAAACGTGTTTTACTGAATTGGTTCCAGTTACTCTTTGCGACATAATGCATGAAGGAAGGGAATATGAATATTCTCGAACAACGAAAAAAATCCAATTTATCCTACTTCGAAAGAATCGAACGAGAAGCCGTATGAGGTGCAAATCTCATGTACGGTTTTGTAGAGTGACAGTGAAGACAACTTATCTGTCAACTTTTCCACTATCACCCCCAAAAAACCAAACTCTGCCTTACGTAAAGTTGCCAGAGTACGATTAACCTCTGGATTTGAAATAACTGCTTATATACCTGGTATTGACCATAATTTACAAGAACATTCTGTAGTATTAGTAAGAGGAGGAAGGGTTAAAGATTTACCCGGTGTGAGATATCACATTGTTCGAGGAACCCTAGATGCTGCCGAAGTAAAAGATCGTCAACAAGGGCGTTCTAGTGCGTTGTATATTCTTACTTATCTAAGACTTGTATCATTTCATGATGATGCCATGTGAATTGCTAGGAACATGTGAAGTATATGGCTAACCTAAGAACGAACGTTTTGTAAGGGGACTAGAGCAGGCTACCGTAAAACAAACGATCTTCTTTTTCTAGGAGATTTGGAACTATTATATGTCTAAGGTTTAATATCGAAATCATTTTCGAAGTTTTCCCTGATTGTTTCAACAGAAAATTTTAAATACCTTGACCTTTTTAGAACAGGTTCGAGTCAAATAGCAATGATTTGAAACACTTTTTTTATACACTATTTTGTAAACCTAAGGACTTGATCGTATAGATATGTAAAATACAGGATTTCCAATCATAGCAAAAGAAAGAAAGGGAACGGATACTCAATCGAGAGTGAGTAAACAGAATTATATGCATAAAGAATATATCTCATCTATGCAGATATAATCATGTGGAAAGCCGTATTCGACGAAAGTCGTATGTACGGTTTGGAGGGAGATCTTTCATACCTTTAGAGATCCACCCTACAATATGGAGTCAAAAAGCCAAAATAAATGATTTATTTTCAGCCTTTATGAAATAGATTCTTGAACCTTTTTCACACTCATGTCACGGCGAAGTACTGCAGAAAAAAAAACTGCAAAATCCGATCCTATTTATCATAATCGATTAGTTAACATGGTGGTTAACCGTATTCTTAAAAACGGGAAAAAATCATTGGCTTATCGAATTCTTTATCGAGCCATCAAAAATATTCAACAAAAGACAGAGAAAAATCCACTATCTGTTCTACGCCAAGCAATACGTAGAGTAACTCCCAATGTCACAGTAAAAGCAAGACGTGTGGGTGGATCAACTTATCGAGTTCCCATCGAGATAAGATCTACACAAGGAAAAGTACTTGCCATTCGTTGGTTATTAGGGGCATCTCGAAAACGTCCGGGTCGAAATATGGATTTCAAATTGAGTCACGAATTAATGGATGCTGCCAGAGGGAATGGCAATGCTATACGCAAAAAGGAAGAGACCCATAGAATGGCAGAGGCCAATAGAGCTTTTGCACATTTCCGTTAATTAATAAAAAGGATCGAGCGAGATCTACCTATCTATATAGTTGATTTACATATCCTGATAAATTATAAATTGATTCCCGTTCGGATCGGGATGGATCCATTTTATCGGAACAAAAGAGAAAAAAGAAGAAGGAACATAAATCATAGATAGATCAACTAAGTCCTCTTGGGAAGGCTTCCTTAAGGAATAAGGAGATAGATTATGGAGGAATATTCGATCCTATTCATGAGGATTATGTAAATCTCCTATTCCGAAAATTGGAAGTTGGAACATATTTCTACTCTTTCAGAGATTGAATGAAATTACTAATTCATGATCTGGCATGTACAAAGTGAAAACTTCATTTTCAATTATACCCTGAGATCATTTGAAAGAGTTTCATTTGCTTTTCTTCCATGGAAGTTATCTTTCCCCGGCCAGAATGTATCCTGATTCTCGGCCTAATTCTTGATGATCAATTTAATCCCTGATCAAGAAGATATAGCTTGGTCCTATTTCATCTCTTAAAAAGTTTAGTAATAAGCATAGCGGTCTTATCATTTCGATGGAGAGAAGAACCTATTATCAGCTCTTTGGGTCATTTCCGAACGAACAATTGAAACGAAACGAAATATTTCGATTCATCAATTTACTACGTTCAACTCTATGTGTTCCTCTATCCGTGGAGTACATTCAATGTACAGAAATGGCTATAACAGAGTTTCTTTTATTCATATTAACAGCTGCTCTAGGAGGAATGTTTTTACGTGGTGCTAATGGCTTGATAGCTTCAGAATGTTTCAGTTCATGTTCTTATCTATTATATTGATATACTAAGAGAGATGTACGCTCCAACCCAATGAGGCTACTATGAAATATTTACTTATGGGTGGGGCAAGTTTTTCCATTCTGGTCTATGGTCTTTCTTGGCTATATGGTCTATCCGGGGGAGAGATTGAGCTTCAATAAATAGTAAATGGTCTAATAGATACACAAATTTAGAACTCTCCAGGAATTTGGATTGCTCTTATATCCATAACTGTAGGAATTGGATTCGAACTTTCTCCAGTTCCTTTACATCAATGGACCCTTTACGTATATGAAGGAGTGCGATTCGTTCTACAAATTATTACCTCTATAATAAAATAGAGTGAATAGATATCTTTCTTTTTTATCAATTTTTATATCTCTCAAAACTCTATGGACATGTGGAAAAGATAAAGAAAAGGACTGTTATCCCTACCCCCACTCGGACCAAGACATCACTTTTACCGAAAAAAAGGTTTTTTCAAACATTTTTTGTCAAAATAACAATTAAGGTAAAGCAAGGTCAGAAACAACTAATATCTTTGAATTAACAAAGAGATTTTGTAAGAGGGATTGGTAATACTTTCTATTGATTGAATAGATTTGGTCTTATACATACATACGCGAGGAAGGTAATAAAAAAGGAATCAGATAATTATGTTATTCCTTCTTTATCACTTAGGAACCGTGCGAGATTCGAGTCCCATGCACGGTTCTGAATGAGAGAAAGGAGTGAGGGATCCTCCTTTCAACAACTCTCCCATTCCAGTCGTTGCTTTTCTTTCGCTCCGAAAATAGCTGCTCCAGCCGCTTGAATCGAATCTTCGATGTTCGTTCCTATCTTCATCGAACGAACGCATGGCAATGGATATATATGCACATAGAGATCTATCTATTGAAATATGGATATCTGGCCGCTCCGTTCTATTCAGGAATAGATATAATAGGATCGAACCTGTTCTTTACATATTGTTATTTGGTACCATATTAAATTCTTTAGGCTTCTATTAAATCGAAAAAGAAAAGATGTTCAGTCATCTTCTTTATGTATATGAAATATCCTCCAAATAATGAAAGTAAAAAGAAAAAGAATTGGATTCTATATTATGAACCTATACGACCGATCGATATCAATACTCCAATACGCTATCTCTTACATATATTCTATATATATTGAACATATCGGGATATGTTCAATATATATATGAATCCTATTCATGGAATAGGATTCACTTTCGGGATGCCTTGATGGTGAAATGGTAGACACGCGAGACTCAAAATCTCGTGCTTAATAGCGTGGAGGTTCGAGTCCTCTTCAAGGCATAAAATTTATCATGCTTATTGAATGAGCAATCCAATGGCAAATCTCGTATGAGAATCTCTCAATAGACTGGGATAGATTTCCTTCGTATCTGTTGATACGAGGTATTCCGACAATTACCTACAAGTTAAAGCTGTTAGAATAGGACAGTGGATCACAGGCAGGATCTTGGCGATCTTCTCTATTTCATTTCCGAAATGGTCCACCCTCGTATTATGAAGTATATTTCATTAAGGACACAGATTGAGAAGAATCTGTTAAGGTCTTGCAAGATACATAGATTGACCATATACCCCTCTCAAGATCTTGCAAGATCCGGGGGTTGCAACCGAACCTAAACACTATATTTACGTTGGATCCTGTGACTCTAGTCCTTACCATGCTTACTCTTACATGGTCGAGATCTCGGAGTGAGAAACCTATCTTAAAATTAAAGATCTATCAAGTCTTTTTTTTTCCTCTAAATACTTACTATTCTTGGACAATACCAGGAAAGGATTTCTTATAGGATCTTAAATCGGAGCATATGTAGAACTTCTCATTGGTTTCCACGACCCTACTGCCCGGTTCATTTTGTTTTACTTAATTCCATATTCCATTGCTCTTTCATCGATGATTACAGATTCTCCCGGCTGATGTTAAATTTGAATCCTGTTGTATGAATTGAGTGTTCAATTTCATTTGGAAAAAGACATTTCTTATCCAACAATGTCTTTGTCAGTTGATCCAATAACATTCTGTTAGATAGGAACAGATTTGATAAATATTGATAACTCTCGGATAGAGTATTATAAAGAAAAGATTCATTAGATAATAAACTATTGGTTCCGAGCCATCTTTGGCGATGAATTAACGATTCGAAGCGGTCAACCTTTTCTCTCGGATTTTCGATCAACCAACGTTGATATGTAAATAGAGGAGAATATGGCTGCATACGTTCCAATTGGATACTAATTGCTTGAATGCGTTTGAAATCCTCGATATGTTCCTTTCCTATAGGTTTCCACTCATTCATTATAAAAACCGAATTGGTCATGGATTTTGAATTATATCTACGAAAAGCACCTTGGAGACTTTTTTTAGGGAAAAAACCATATTTTGATGCTCTTCTCATTGAACTATGAGTAATATAAAGCCTTTTTAGCAGTTCTTCATTTGCGAAAAATTCTCGGCGTGAAAACACAAGGTGCTGCTCTTGAAATAGGAAGGAATCCCAAAGAAATCGTCTTCCTAAAAAGAACAATGGTTTCTTGGAGGGTTTATATTGCATCGAATATTCTATAGAAATTTGAGATCTTCCTCTCTGCTTTTCTTTAACCGATCCGAACTTATACGAAGATCCCAACTCATTGGGTCTTATTGTACGATCGAATCGATTACTGCGAAAAAAACTAAGACGCCAGATCCTAGGAGCCCAAACTACTTTACTGATCAATTCTTCATCCGTATCCCTATCCATTTGTTTTGTGCCGAGAGTTTCTTGTATAAACTTCAATTCATATTCTTTCAGAAATCGTATAATATCTAGATTATTTCTCGTTTTGGGCTGAGGAACAAATGTAATTTGATCCTTATCGGACTTACCCCGACATATTCCTGACCATGGAAACTCCACCAGAAGACTTTCTAAAAGACTAGAAGCTAGATAAAAATCATGCTCAGCGAATCTATCTAGAGGAATCCAATTCTCTCTATTTCGTTCCGATATAGACCAAGAATCTCGAGCCGCTGATCCGGCCAAGCAACTCAAAATATGGGGGAGTATAGTTAATTCCTTCATAGTTGTTTCGGCAATCGAAGGTTCTAAATACCATTCGGACAAATAAGAAAACCTTTTCTTCCATACTTCCTTTTTGGTAGATAGAGAATTCATGGGAGAATTCCTTCGAAGTGTATTTTGTATAACAGCCTTTCCTACCTTGTAGATAAGTATTTTGTCATTTTGATCGGATCCATCCATAGATTGAAAATTCGAAATTTGCTTATGAAGAGCTAATCGAATTGTATTAGTGTCTATAACTGATTTCTTTCGGGTAATACTAATTAATAAGGCTTCATTGACCAGTGCTGTTAGATCTCGTGCATCACAACCTATGGTTCTAGATGCACATTCATTGGAAGAGGACCACTCTTTTTCCGAGTAGAACCCTTTCATACCTAAAAGAATAGGAAGTTCCATTCGTCGTTGTAGGTTAACAAGCATTCGAATATTGATCGATCTATCTAATCGATTTGGAGATATTAGAGCTGGATCCACTTTTTGGGGGATATGAGTCGAAGCAATAACAAGAATATTTCTAAGAGAATCTTTATCTCTAGAGATATGGTGCAGTAATAAACCAAGGAAAGACTCAGTTAAGTCTAAACCAAGAGTCAGGTCATTGACATTCAGTTCATGAATGTTTGGAATCCAAATTATGCAAGGAGACATTCTTTTCGCCAATTCAAAGGTAAGATGGAATTGTTGAATTTTTTCTGTCACCAAATTATCAAAATCAGGATCAATACTTTGAGTATCAGGGTAATTTAAATATTGACCATGCAAGAACTTGTCCAGAGATATTTTGATTAAAGGAACATAAGAGTCTGTTGCTATACTTTTGACCAAACAGGATTGACCAGTTTCTATAGGAGCTATCAGTAAAATCCCTTTGGAAAGTAATGATCCTGAGTGGAGTGAGAAAGGGGTTTTATTCAATGCGGGATTGGTTTGAATAAATATTTGTGAAGAGGTAATCTTCTGACAAAAAGCAAGGAATACCGATCTTTCTGTTAAACAAAATTGATCAAACTCGTAATTCATTAGATCTTTTTGATAAGTGTAGGCCACATATTGTAAGTAAATAATTCCTGGCTGTTCAGTTATTAGAGAACCCGGTTCCTTCTTGAAATTCTGACTGTAAGTAAAATTCAATCCATATTGAGAAATGTTTCTTCCTGTCATTAGAAACTGAACTAGTAATTCTATCTCTTTTTCGGATATATCCATGCTGGAACACCATCTGTTCAACTCTTTTATTCTAGTTATGGGCAAATTAAGCTTTCTATTCTTCATCTTCCTCTTGATAGAAGAAGAGCTGGATGTGTCCCCTATATCAGAGAACAAGAGAGTCATTTTTTGCAACTCTATCACGTACGACGGATCCTTTAAATACTTGATGAGTTCAAAGTCTATCTTTAATTTGATAAAGATTAAGGAAATCACTTGAAAATATTGAAGAACACAATACCCAAAAAAGACGACAAAAGGGATAAGAATCCAATATTCATACCCCCGAACATTTAATAATCTCAGATGTGCCCATATTAATGGAACTGATGAATTAGTTTCTTCTATTAAAAAATCCTCGCAGGAAGATAAAGCAGAATCCAAAGGATTATTTAGAAACAAAAAATTATTCAGAAGATTCGTTCTGAATCTAAAAATCAATTTGAAAAGATTCGTTCTCAATTTCCATTGTATAGGTTCCCACAATAAATTAAATTTATGCATAATATTATGCTGACTATCTCGCAAAATCGATACAAATGGATTACTGCCATGTAGTAATATCTCCGGAAGAGTATCTAAAAGAATATTTTCAATATATTTACACCATGCAGAAGTAAAAAACCATGGCATATATTTTTTGAACAAATCCCATTTTGAAAAAATACTATCTATTCGATAGAACCTATACATCTCCTGTTTCTTAACACATTCATTAAAACGCGGTGATGGTAGAATATCCCGTTCCTCTTGAGATGAATTGGAAACGGTACTCCTCCCATCTATGCCTTCGTTTCCAATTATGTTTTGAAAACTTTCGGTTACAAACCAATCTTGAATACGATGAAACATTTCCTGGTTCTTTTTGGGAAATATTTCGGATAGTAAATCATCTTTATAAGATTGAGTTTCAATAAGACCCGTGTTTGAACTGAAACTCTTTTTAAGGTACTGATCGAGGTTGTTTTCTTCTGAATCGGATCTATTGAAAAAAGACTGGCAAAAAGTTTTTTCCAAATTGACTATTTGTTCTTTTGTTAAAGGCGTTGTAGAAATATCTTCGATCGAGGAAAGATATCTCTTGTCACGAACGAATGGATTCAATCGAGTTAGTAAATTGAAGGATCTGTACAAGTCATAGATTAATACAAATGTTTGGTCACCACTTCGTTTTCGTTGTAAATATTTAGGTAATAATATGTTAGATACTTGTGACTTGATGAATGAAATAGTCTCTTTCTCCGAGTGAACGGTTCCTATTTCACCAATGGGCAAAGAAGAGAGATTGTTGTGGATGGGTAAAAGATTGAATAATTGTCCATATGTAAGATTCTTCCTTTTTATATGAATTCTTTCCATATAAGAAGGTAATCTCTTCCTATAATTTGACCGAGGATGATGCAAATAATCAAAAAATTGGAGCGTATTTGCTCCGTGAAAAGAAGCTCTCAATGAGCTCTGATCAGATAGTTTCACGGGATTCAACCAATTGTCTCGATCGTTGGATATCGTCGAAAAATCAGTGTTATCGAACGATTCCATGCGATTCTTTTCATTATCGAATAAGTCAATAATCCATGGATTAATCGGTATCTCATTCGGAACAAATGGTGCAATTGTTCCTTCATCGATCAATAATTTTGATCTTTGTGAAAGATTATGGTCATCCAAAAGAAAGGGTTTGAATGTTTTGAAATGAACGATTAGAGCACCAATTGGATCCAACAACTCATTTAATCGTTGATAATTAAGACTTTTTAGCTCATTAAAGCGAAAATCCAAAATCGAAATGAAAATATCGAACTTAGAATTGAACTTCGAAATGATATCGAACTTCGAATTTAAGATCTCCACAGTAATTTCAAAAAGGGAAGAAAACTTTGAATAATCTTTTTTGTTGGGATTTACAGACCAACCAATTGAATCTTGATTAGTATTAGTACATGATTCAATTGGATCGAACACTATTTGAAAATAGTTTTGTTTAGAAAAAACATGTTTCAAATATTTCATAAAGTATTCGGTCTGATTGGACCATTTGTACACATTCAAATTCCGATTGATATGTTTATCCGTTCGAATAATAGAATGGTTGAACCATTCTCTCTGACTTTTTCTCCAACTGGATGAATGCCGGTCAATTGTATTTTTCGTTACATTATTCAAACTTTCATTTGCTATCCAATTTGTTCGAATTTGATCCTTTAAATTGCGACTTAACCTGCTCATAAAATAGAATCTATTGAATGCATTTTCTGAATACCCGGCAATCTTATACCGAATTGATTCATACCAATTGAAAGCTTCAGTTCTATAATCGTTAAGAGGGGTTCCTATCTCCAAGCGATTTTTGGAATTGATTTGGCTTAATTCTTTGTCGATTATTTGATCTAAATATTCATCCTCTTTATCAGTAATATTAAGGAGGACCCATAAAGATTTATTATTCAATTTCTCTCTGTGGTTAAAGATCCGATTCGATCTCAACGATCCATTCTTGTTGAGTTCATATAATGGATTCATGTTATAATCAATATCAAAAGAAATTTGATAATGAACCTTACTAGGCTTAGTTATTGATAGAGTGAATTGATCTGTTATTTTCAGAACAATTTTTTTCGTTTTCAATCTCAAATTGTTGAGCCATATGTATTGTCCTTTGCTTTGATCACAGAATGTAGAAGATAGATTCCAAGGCAGAGTAAAATTCCATTTTATAGATTGAATACAGTCGGATCGGTTCATATAACTTGGCTTTCTAAGAATAGTACATCCGGGATCTGATGAAATAGCACAATTCGAGGAAGGATTTTCAATTTCAAAATATGTTTTTATCTTCCATAGATCAACTATCCTATTCATTA